TTATGGAATACAATTCACTTTGAATATGCCTTGGTGGTGAAATGGTAGACACGCGAGACTCAAAATCTCGTGCTAAACAGCGTGGAGGTTCGAGTCCTCTTCAAGGCATAATATTGAGATCTCTTATTGAATTGGATTAAGTTCGCCAGCGGGTCACGAAATTTTGATGATTTTCTGGATCTAATGAATGGAGAGTCCTTTTTGAAATAGTCCGCCCTGCACCTGCCCAATTATATGCTGGAACAGGAATCACACAGGGTTACAATAGAAACCTCTAGTAAAATGCCCACCCGTAAACCAACGGATAAAGGACATTGCATAGTCTGTTTTAGAGATTGGCGACTTACCTATTCAATCAATTACTTTGACCCCGCACATTCCAAAAAGTGGGTACTATACTTTCAGGTTGGGTTAATTCCATAAAAGACGCCTGTTGGCATGCCAACCTTCCTTTTCCTTTCAGGACCTATCCTAAAAGAAAGAGAATTCAGTACTTATTGGTCCTGAATATCTTAATAGGACAAACCATCCCGTAGATCTCTTTGTTTACTTCAGAACAAGACAATTAGAGTTAGTCTCAGTCAACAAGAATGTTTAGTATTAATTGATATTAGGGGATGTTTCAGAAGATCCCCTAATATCAATTATATCAATTTGAGACGAAGAGAAAGAAAGTATCTATTTTATTTAGTTATTCGGTTAAACCAATGATTCGTTATTGGAAGAGATAGCAACAACCATCTCGTCCGGGAAAAGCCATTGTTTTCTCAACAATGTCTTTGTCATTTCATCCAATAGCGTTCCATTAGATAGAAAAAGATTTGATAAATATTGATAACTCTCCAATAGAGTATTAGAACGGAAAAATCCATTCGAAAATGAACTATTGGTTCTAAGCCATCTCTGTCGATGAATCAACAATTCAAAATGCTTTTCTTGTGTATTCTTCATAAACCAGGGTTGATTTATATATTTCCAATATTGTTTTTCTGTTTGGGAAGTCAGAAGTATCCTTGACATCTCTTCATCTGCAAAGAATTCTCGATGTGAAAACACAGAAACACAAGTATCATCTTTGAATAGCAAAAAGAGTGGATCCGCGGGTTCCCAAATGAATTGGCTTATTCGAAAAACGCCTTGTTCTTTGGAAGACCTATATCGTGTCTGGTACTGCATCGTTTCACCCTGCAAGAACTCCGAATCGTTCTCTTGAAGCTCATCCTCATCCTCTTCATCATAAATGATCTGCTTGTCCCGAAATGACTTCTCCCAATAGGGAAATCCCAATTCATTGGATCTTTCAATACAATCAAATAAAAAGTCCCAAGGGCGCCATAGTCTAGGGGCCCAAACTATGTGGTTTAATAAATCCTCCTCTATCTGTTTCGGGTTGAGGACTCCTCCCCCTTCTTCAAATTCCGATTCATATTTTTCATCGAGAAATCTCTGATCAACGATAGAATTAGATCCTTTTTTAATCATATTTAAGGGATTCCTTGGTTCGGGCCGAAGAAACAATGTCACTCGATCATTATCAAACTGACTGCAATCTTTTTCTGTCCGTGAGGATCCCACCAGAGCGCCTTCTACTTCTAATAGGCCATGAAGTAGATCAGAATCATTCTCAACGAGTCTAAAAGAAGTTATCCCATTTTTTTCATTGGGTTCCGGTAGAGACCAAAGGTCTTGAGCGACCGATCCGGCAGAACAACTTAAAAGATAAAGAAGGATCGTTAATTTCTTCATGCTTGTTCCAAGTTCGAAGTACCATTTGTATAAAAAAGAATCCCCCTCGTTACATGATTTCTTCTTCATATAAATAGATATAGGATCTATGGAGCAATTACTTAGAAGTACATTTTGTGAAACAGCCCTTCCTACCTGATAGAAAAGGATACCATGATCCTGAACCGATCTTATCTGAGATCGCAAATCCCAAGTTTGTTTATGAAGAGCATATCTAATTATATTAGTGTCTATTATCGATTTCTTTTGTATAATACTAATTGATAGAGCCTCATTGGTAAGTGCTACAAGATCTCGTACATTGGAACCCATCGTTATGGACCCAAATCCATTAGTATGGAACATTTTCTTTTCCAAGTGAAATCCCCTTGTATATGAAAGAGTAAAAAAGTGCTTTCGTTGTTGTGGAATAAGAAACCTTCGTATCTTAATGCATTTATTTAATTTATTCGGAGCGATTAGACCGGGATCTACTTTTTGGGGAATATGCGTCGAAGCAATAACAAGAATATTTGTATTGGAACATCTTTTACTATCCCTAGAAAGATAGTTCACGAATAGACCGAGGGATAAGTCATTGGACTCATTCATATTCAGATCATGAATGTTTGGAATCCAAATTATACAAGGAGACATTGCTTTTGCTAATTCGAATTGAAGGGTGATCAAAAATCGGTCTATTTCCGGTATAAGATCGCTAGGTAGCACATCCTTCATAGTTATAAACTTGAGCTTCCTATCAAGGTCACGGTCGAAATCCTCACTATCATCACTATCATCACTATCGTAACTATAGTAACTATCCTGACTCTCGTTACTAGGTAAAAGACTGTAAATGGTACCCTCTTTCTCATCAAAAATTTGCTCTTCACTATCATTCTCATCAATATTAAAACCCTTAGGCTGGTTATCCAGGAACTTGTTCAGAAATACTGTAATGAAAGGAACATAAGAGTTTTTCGCTAGGTATTTGACCAAAAAGGATCGTCCAGTTCCTATAGAACCAATCACTAAAATACCCCCTCCTAGGGGTAGGGCTAACCGGAGCGAAAAGGGTTTCCTATTGGATGGTAAATCAAAACTACTAGCCCCACACGGGGTTTGTGAATAAGCGATTGTCTGATAATGAGCAAGGAATATCCGTCTTTCTGCTAAGCAGGATGGATTGAACTCATAATTCATTAGATCCTTTTTATGAATGTCAATTAAATATCGTAAGTAAATTGTTCCCGGTTGTTCAATCATTTGATAACCAGAGTTATTCTTTTCTAAATGATCACTATGAGTCAGACTCAATAGAATTTGATCAATCCCTTTTTCTTCCGTTAAGGTAGAGAACTGAACCAAGAATTCTCTTTCTTTATCAGCAATAAAATCACTGTTCGAGATCCAGGATTCTATTTTATCATCAATCCAATCACTATTTACCTTTTTTCTTTTTCTTATGAAGGAATATATCAATTTACTTGTATGACTTAGATGTCTAGTATTTCTCGAAAAAGTTATTATATTGATGGGATTTGGTATAAGACTTATGAGATCGATGAGATTGAAATCTTTCTTCTTAGAACGTATGGATTTGACCTCAGAAATGGCACCACCACTGACAGAAGTAGAACCTAGTCTTTCTTCTATAAACTTTCCTAATTGTTCCGTAGCAACTTGAAAGAGATTCTTTAACCAGAAAGAATTTAGTCCCGATGTAGGATACCTATCCAGAAGTTTTCGCAACTCAATCATGTAGGATGGAATCATAAAAGATTTGACCTGTTGGAACTCTGTCTGTAACTCACCATAGAATCGAGAAACAAAGAGAAGATGTGTAAAAATGAGATATCCAGTAACAAGAAGAAGGAAAAGGATTGAATAGAAGAACTCCTGAATATTTATCGATCTCAGATGTGTTGATGGTGACTCATTATTTCGATGAAAAATTTCTTCGCGAAGAAGATTATGGAAAGACTTACTAGAAATCTCACTTATCAGATTCCATTGTGAAAGACACAATTTTTTCTTAATAATTCCCGATAATATATCTGATACATGCATAATATCATGAAAAATGGATATAAATTTTTGAAATTTTTTACTACTACTTAGTATCGTCACTAGGTCTGAAAAAGTATCTAAAACTATTAAATTTAGATATTTGTACCCTGTCGAGGTAAGTAACCATGGTATATATCTTTTTAATCGATTCAATTTTGAGAGAGTTGAAAAAACACTATATCTTTGAAAAGTTCTATCCATCCTCCCTTTCTCAAGGAATTTTTTTACATAAGGACTACGTTTTTTCCTCTTTTCGGATAGGAAATATTTATCAGAATATGGAGTTTCAATCAAACCCATGTTGGAATTGAAATTTAGATACTTATGCAAGTTCTTCCCTTCTGAATCAGGTAGATTCATATCTGAAAGAGGTTGACAATCAATTCTTTCAAAATGGACTTTCTCTTCCTCTGTTAGAGGTGTTCCATAAATTTCTGCGATCGAGTAACTAGTTCTATCGTGACCACTTTGTGGAAAATCCTTAGGTATTAAAATGTTAGATACCTGTAATTCGATTGGTGAAATAGTATCTCTCTCCAAAAAAGCATGTTTTTTTTTACTGCCACACAAAGAAAATATTTTGTTTCGACTGAACAAGATATTGAGGAATTGGCCATACAGAAAATCATAATTATTAATACGGGCCCTTTCCACATAAAAAGAGAATCTTGTGTTCCAATGGAAGCCTAAATTATATGGATTATTCAAGAATCGCAGTCGATTTGCTTTATAAAAAGAGGATATCAATGAACTTCTATGAAACGGTTTCACGGGATTCAACCAATTGTCTTGACCGTGAGATATCATTGAGAAATAGGAATCCGTCATCCTATTTGGTATCTTATTGATCAATAATTTCGATTTTTGCGAAGTATGGTAGTCATCCAATAAGAAGGGTTTACTTTTTTTCAAATTACCTATTTGAAGACCTATTGATTCTAACAACTGATTAGAGAGTGGATCATTCGGACTTTTCAATTCATAGATGTGGATCTGGGACCTATGAACGGGCATACTCCCGAAACTCACAAAGAAAAAAGGAAGTGAGTTAGACAAAAAGAGAAGAAACTTGGACAAAAAGAAACAAAGTGACTTAGATAAATCTTTTTTGTCGATAACCTCAGACCAATTCATTGAATATTTATTAATACGTAATCGATCAAACACTACTTGAAAACGGCTATTCTGCTCGGAAATGAAATGGTCCAAATTTTCCTGGAAATTCTCGGTCCTATTGGACCATTTATATCTATATGCATTAGGATCCCTATTAAAGGATCCCTCGGTTCGAGAAATCCAAAAAATAGGATCGAACCTTTTCTTCTGACTCTTTTTCCAATTTGATAAATGTTGGTTGATCGTGTATTTCATTATAGTTGTATGATTCATAGTATCTTTTTCTATTTGATACCTTTGAATTCCATATTCGAAGTTGCAATCGAATCTATTCTTTTTAATGAATTGATTCCATACATTTCTTATGTACCCATAGATACTATATTGTATTTGAATCAGATTTTGGATCAATCTATATTGATAGACTGTCTCCATTATGTTGTTACTAGTAAATACCACTCTTTTTGATTTTGAATTTTCCAAATCATTACCACAAGAGGTGCGGGCCCATTTTTTTATGATCCTTTGATAAAAAGATTCATTCTCTTCATAAAAAAGAGGAGGTAGAACCAATAAAGATTTCTTTTTTGATTCATTCCTGCATACCTCATTTAAGAATCGTTTTGGATCCAATTTGAAAGAATCAATAGAAAAAGAAAATCGCTTATGATACACCAAATACGGCTCGGTTATTGATAGATTAAATAGATCCGCCAGTTCGTGAAATCTCTCTTCTGATTCCAAATAGTGGTGTAACATGTATCCCCCCCTGTTCCGGTACTGGAATAGATGCAATAAACCAAAAAGTGGGTTTTTCTTCAATAAGGAAATCTTATTGGAACTGTCAAGTTCATCCTTCGTAACCATATTATATCCTGCATCGGATGAAATAGGATGAATTGAGACAGTATTTTTTAAATACATACTTATTTTGACTATATTTTCTATTTCTTTCTTTTCCGATCGCCTGGAAAAAAGAAAAGAAATATCTTCTTCTTTCTTTAATAATTTCTGATCTCTACTGGACCTTTCAGTAGGATTTGAATCCAGATGAAGTTCTGACCATCTATCAGAGAAAAAAGATCTCTGAGATATATTTTTTCCTTTTGGAAGATACAGGAGCGGGACAATCAACCTATTGATATTGGTTGAATCTTTTGAGTCTTCCAATCTATTATCATTGCTGGGTCCAATGGAATTCATAGGTATAGGAAGAAGTCCTGTCAAATAGAAATTTTTTCTTTCGATCATCTTTCGATTGTTAATACGATATAGAAGGATCGCTACTACAAAGAATACTACATTATTGATCGTGAAATATCGATTCCTTGTCCTTGTTAAACCCTGTGAATTGCGTGAAAGTAGGATACTCCAAATTCGGAAGTCTAAGAGTTTGATAAAACTCTCTTGATAGAAAAAAATGTGAATGAAAGATACCGCTGAATTTATTTGAGTCCATGAATATAAGAAATCGCGAGAATTCCGGATCTCTCTAAATATCTCTCTCAATTCGAAAACCCAGTATTTAAATTGACGCATTTGTTTTTCAACCCCCTTTTTAATTTTAAAATTTTAAATGCATTGATTTATCTAAAAGATTTCACTTGAATTGGAATTTGGTTATTCACCAGGTACGAGGATTCCCCCGAAGCATCCATGGCTGAATGGTTAAAGCGCCCAACTCATAATTGGCGAAGTCGTAGGTTCAATTCCTACTGGATGCACCCCAATGAAAACCTCTCTCCAAAAACAAGACTAAACTTCAATTAGATTATTATTTTATTTTTTAATTATTATTATTAAATTATTTATTAAATAATTTCAATTTATTATTTTACTTCAATTAGATTATTATTTTATTTTTTAATTATTATTATTAAATTATTTATTAAATAATTTCAATTTATTATTTTACTTCAATTAGATTATTATTTTATTTTTTAAATAATTTATATATATAGAAATATATATATTTCTTATAATTAATTTAATTTATAATTAATTTAATTAATTGCAATAATTTCGGATCTCTACTCTACTGGACCTTTCAGTAGGATTTGAACCCAGACCATCTAATCTATCAGAGAAATAAAGAATGATTAGATCTGTATCAATGGAATCTCATCATCCATACATAACGAATTGATGTGGTATATTCGATAAAATATATATGAACAATAACAAAACTAGTAGTCTTATTGAGACTAGAACTCATAGGGAAGCAAATCTATTTATGAATGGAATAAAAAATGCAGTATTTACAGACAAAAGTATTCGGTTATTGGGGAAAAATCAATATACTTTTAATGTCGAATCGGGATCAACTAGAACAGAAATAAAGCAATGGGTCGAACTCTTCTTTGGTGTCAAGGTAATAGCTATGAATAGTCATAGACTCCCGATAAAGGTAAAGGGTAGAAGAGTGCGATCTATTAAGGGACATACAAAGCATTACAAACGTATGATCATTACGCTTCAACCGGGTTATTCTATTCCACCTCTTAGAAAGAAAAGAACTTAAATTAAAAAACACTAAATAGCATGGCGATACATTTATACAAAACTTCTATCCCGAGCACACGCAATGGA